CGGACAGTGCCCAATAAATTATTGGGTGTTCTTTTAATGGTTTCAGTACCTGCGGGATTATTAACAGTACCCTTTTTAGAGAATGTTAATAAATTCCAAAATCCATTTCGCCGTCCAGTAGCGACAACCGTCTTTTTGATTGGTACTGCAGTCGCTCTTTGGTTGGGTATTGGTGCAACATTACCTATTGATAAATCCCTAACTTTAGGTCTTTTTTAATTTGATTCAATTGTGAAATAACATGACGTGTGTATCTAGGGAATAGTCGCTTCAAAGTGAATTCTCCCTAGATACATCTATTCAATAAAATTTTGAATTTCTTTAAAATATATGAATTATGCTACAGATGCGAATCTTATATCTTAATTTAATCCAAGAGATTTAAAACCTATTTTTTGGTAAAAAAATTGCGAAATGTTTTTCTAGAATGCCCAATATCTGTTTTACATCCTCTCGGCGAAAATGCTCAATTTTCATAAGATCTTCTTGATTCTTATTCATAAGGTCCAATAATGTATATATATTGGACTTTACGAGACAGTTATAAACTTTGGGAGACAATTCGGATTGATCAATAAAAATGGATTTCAATGCTATTTTGTTTTTTCGGACTTTATCCAATTTATCGTGAAAAGTAAATGGGGATAAAGGAACCATGTATTGATTGTCTTCTAAAGGTAAGTTTTCTTCTTCCTTATATAAAAAAGGAAGAAATAAATCAATCAAATTCCGGGAGGCTTCATGAAGTGCTTCTTTCGGAGTTAAACTGCCATTTGTCCATATTTCGAGAAATAGTATTTCTTGTTTTTCATTCCCATTTCCATAGGAATGAATACTATGATTCACATTTCGAACAGGCATGGATACAGCATCTATAGGATAACTTCCATCTTGAAAGTTATGTGGCATCTTTATAAGATATCCGCGATTTCTTTCAATTTCTAATCCAATACGCAAATTTATTGGTTCTGTCAAGCTAGCTATATGTTGTGTATTGTCGACAATTTCTACATAAGGTGGTAAGATTATATCTTGAGCAGTTACATATCCAGGACCCCGAACATAAATAGATGCGTCACAAGTTCCATATAAATTACTTTTCAATATAATTTCTTTCAAATTCATTAGAATTTCGTGGGCCGATTCTTGAATACCCGTTATAGTAGAATATTCGTGGGAGACGTTCTCAGATTTTACACGGGTGATACATGTTCCTTCTATTTCTCCAAGCAAAGCTCTTCGCATCGCAATGCCTATTGTGTCAGCTTGTCCTTTCATAAGTGGAGATAGAATAAATCGACCATAATAAAGGTGTTTACTGTCTGTTCTTGATTCAACACACTTCCACTGCAGTGTCCGAGTAGATACTGTTACTTTCTCTCGAACCATAGTAATAATATTTTTTTGATTGAATTTTTTATTTCTCTTGTTTTTCTTGAAATTTCTTCACTGTTTATTTCTATACACGTCTTTTTTTCGGGGGTCTACAACCATTATGGGGCATAGGGGTTACATCCCGCACAAAAGTTAATAGTATACCACTTCTACGAATAGCTCGTAATGCGGCGTCTCTTCCGAGACCGGGACCTTTTATCATGACTTCTGCTCGTTGCATACCTTGATCTACTACTGTACGAATAGCGCTTGCTGCTGCAGTTTGAGCGGCAAAGGGCGTCCCTCTTCTCGTACCCTTGAATCCACAAGTACCGGCCGAGGACCAGGAAACCACCTGACCTCGTACATCTGTAACTGTGACAATGGTATTATTGAAACTTGCTTGAACATGAATAACTCCCTTTGGTATTTTACGTGCACTTTTACGTGCACCAATACGTACATTTCTACGTAAACCTGTTCTCGGTATAGCTTTTGCCATATTATATCATCTCATAAATATGAGTCAGAAATATATGGATATATCCATTTCATGTCAAAACAGATTCTTTATTTGGACGCTGAACCCTTTAGTGAGTCTTATTATCCCCTTTATCCTTGTCTTTGTTTATGTCTCGGGTTGGAACAAATTATTCTAATACGCCCCCGTCTACGGATTAGTCGACATTTTTCACAAATTTTACGAACAGAAGCTCTTATTTTCATATTTTGCATTCCTTATCTTAATTCTGAATCTACTTCTTGGTAAAAAATTGGTAAAAAATAAGTTTCTTGAAATTTTTCATATCGAATTATATGGAAAAAATGAATAAAAATAACCTAATCTTTCGAATCCTTGTTTCGGAGTCGATAAATTATACGTCCTTTGGTTGAATCATAACGACTTACTTCAATTTTAACTTTATCTCCGGGCAATATCCGTATAAAACTACGCCGGATCTTTCCCGAAACATAACCTAGAATAAGATCCTCATTATCTAACCGAACCCGGAACATGCCATTGGGAAGCGATTCAGTAATTAAACCTTCATGAATCCATTTTTGTTCTTTCATTCCAGGTAAAACTCCCTTGAGGTATCAACTAATAGAGGAGAAACGATATTAGACAACTCACCCCCTTTCTTTTTCTTTTTACAAATAGGAAGATGTTTCGGATTTCATTTGGATATTCAATGTATTACCATATATAACATAAAATTTCTCCGCCTATTCCTTCTAGTCGAGCCTCCCGATCTGTCATTATACCCCGAGAAGTAGAAAGAATTACAATCCCTATTCCGCCTAAAATTCTAGGAATTCGCCGAGAGTTAGAATAGATTCGTAGACCGGGTCGGCTGATCTGTTTTAAATTTAACAAATTTCTATAGGGTCTTTTCCTATTCCTGCTGTGCCGCAGGGTTAAAACCAAAAAATTTTTGTTTTTTTCTCGATGTTTTCTGACGTTTTCGATAAAACCTTCTTGGATAAGTATTTTAACAAGATTTTCGGTAATATTAGTAGATGCTACGCGAACAACTCTTTTTCTATCCATATCAGCATTTCGTATAGAAGTTATTATCTCAGCAATAGTGTCTCTACCCATGATGAACTAAAGCTTTTGGCGTCCCAAAATTGGATATAATTAACATATTTTTCTTTTTTTTTTGTTTATGAATAGAAAAATTTCAAGGTATATGCGCGAAACACACGCTACGAATTAATCTAGTTCTTAATCTATTTCCCTTTAAATACCCCAAAATAGCAGATTTCTTTGTTTATAATACTTCGGGAGCTAATGAAACTATTTTAGTAAAATTGAATTGTCTCAATTCGCGGGGAATTGCCCCAAAAATGCGAGTTCCTTTTGGATTTCCTTCCTGATCAATCACAACTGCAGCATTGTCATCATATCGTATTATCATACCGCTGTCACGTTTAAGTTCTTTACAAGTGCGAACGATTACAGCTCTGACTACTTCTGATTTTTCTAGGGGCATATTTGGTACTGCTTCTTTGATCACAGCAACAATAACGTCACCGATATGAGCATATCGGCGATTACTAGCTCCTATGATTCGAATACACATCAATTTTCGAGCCCCGCTGTTATCTGCTACATTTAAATGGGTCTGAGGTTGAATCATATAAATTTTTGAGTCTATTCTTCCAATGCAAAGGATGAAGAAAATAAAAAAAATATTGTTTGTCTACGTCTAAAAAAAGAAACCCACGATTTTGTTTTATCCCCAAGACTCATTTCTGTCGGTTCTACACTTTTATTTTATCCCGAAAAAATAAATTGAGTCCGTATAGGCATTTTGGATGCTGCTATTAAAATAGCCCTTTTAGCTATATTTTCAGTTACTCCACTCATTTCATACAGTATTCGTCCTGGTTTAACAACAGCTACCCAATATTCAGGAGATCCTTTCCCCGAACCCATACGCGTTTCAGCAGGTCTTACTGTAACTGGTTTGTCTGGAAAGATACGGACCCATATTTTTCCACCACGGCGTGCATTTCGTGTCATTGCTCGGCGACCCGCTTCGATTTGTCTCGATGTGATCCAAGCGGGTTCAAGTGCCTGAAGAGCATATTTACCGAAACAAATATGATTACCTCGATAAGATATTCCCTGCATTCTTCCTCTATGTTGTTTACGGAATCTAGTTTTTTTGGGGTTATAGTTGATGGTTGTTTCGGAATTCCATCTCTACTACAGAGCTGGACGCGAGAGTTTCTTCTCATACAGCTCCTCGCGAATAAAAGGATTCAAAATTGAATTTCAATTAATTTGAATAACTATTAGTAGATAGTAGAACGTTTTTATAAAAAAAAATTTTCGCGGGCGAATATTTACTCTTGCAATTTCTATTTTAGTCCTAGCACTTGTTGTTCGCGACTTTTCCGAATAGATAAATAGATTTCTGGTTCATTTCGCTATCCTAACTAGTGAATCATTAAGATTCATTTGTTTAAAAAAATCTTTTGCATTCACAGGTTCCTTCGTTTCCACCACTTCGTACTAAATGATTAGGTCAGAATTCTACAACGGAGCTCATTATACAATTTATTCTTGAGTCAACTTTCTTAGTCTTTATTAACTCGAAGCTCTTGAGTTTTTTCTTCTCTTCTATAAGAAATTCATTGAATATTTCATTATGTATGAATAAATTAGTTATGAATAAATTAGTATTGATGCTTTATTACACTGTCTTTTATGAGATGACTCATAGACCCTCCATATTGGAATTCTATATCTATAGATATTCTTTTTCTCTCTTTCTCTCATTCTTCCGTTTATCCATACCTTTCTTCTGTAATTTTGCTTTAAAAAAATTCAAATTAAAGTTTAATTTTTTCAGTTGCTACAAAGATATGACTGCCTTTAACATATCTTGACTGGTTCTTTAGATTCAGATAATATGAAGTGATGAATTGGTTTTCATACTATCAGGTCGGTTTTTTGTAACCCTAACCTTAAAAAAAACCAACGAGTCACACACTAAGCATAGCAATTATATCAAAAAGTCAATTGAATTTTTATTCAACCCTAAAGAATTAAGAATTTGTTTGGTTGGTAGACAAAAAATGAATGAGCTTCCCCCTTTTCCTTCTATCCATTG